CAAAGCCGAAGACATCCCCCTCCCGGCCTGCCTATACTATTCTTGAAAGGATCGCAGGTGTGCTTCTTGAACTGAAGTTTGAGTTAGTAGGAAAATCAGAAATCAAAAAACAAACCAACCAGTAAAGGAAGATGCTGCACTTGATCTCTAAAGCCATCCTTCGAGTAGAAAGACTGGATCTCGGGAGACATCTCTCTTTTGTCTGTGACGTTTGGGTGGGGAAAGCATTCCCGCCCTCTCCGGTTGCCCCTCCGTAAGCGGGAGGTTCAATCCTTTGGCAACTTATGACTCGCACTCAGAAAGGACCTTCTTCCGGCCATTCATGAAATCAGAGTCCAAAGCCAATTTCCGACAATTCGTCATTTCATCATCAATCCCCTATTCTCCGGTGGCAGAATACTTGCAGTTGTCTCCTGCGGGATGAACTGGAAATCCCGACGGTTCCAGCTTGATATTGGAGATCACTCATACCAGTGGGAACCACTGCTTGCAACGACCATGAAGCTAAAATGTCGAGGTGGATTTGATGGAGGGGCAGTTGTTGGCTTCCCCCTGAAGGAGGATTCTTGGAAACTTTCTTTGACATGATGCAAACCGAATGGTCACTTTGCAGTAGTGCGGGTCCCCTGGCGGTCATCCTCAACTTTTTGAAGCAGGCCTCCCTCTTAGTCAATGGACTGCTTCAATCCATATATAGCCTTCTTCAATCGACATACTTTCCTTTTCTCCCCCTGTGGTATGAATCCAGGTGCAGAAAGCCTTTGCTATTATATAGTCCTCGGCTCTCTTTCATCAGACTCGTGTAGTCCACCCCAAAACAAAAAGAGCTCCACTCGGGCAAGGAAGTACGGATCAGATATAGCTACAGCTGGCCTAGCAGCGTCAGGCCTATCTCCAAAGGGCCCCCAGGTTGGTATGTAGGTATCCAAGAATGGAACTGAGGTAATGGGAGTCAGTGGAGTAGGGTGGCTGACTCTCCGGGGCCCTCTTGATAGATGGATAGAGGAGTGCTTTAGTCTGACGACTAATGAGCGAGTGCACTTTAGGAAGCTGTTGAGTGCCCGATGAGGTCGAATGGTTTTCAATGTGTCCATTCCGGAATACACAACAAAGTAAGAAACTCTCCCATTCTATCGCTGGGAAATACGGACTAGGATTGACTCTGGAAGCTGAGTTTATCTATTTATCTATGCTCTTGTGCTGCTTCTTTCTCAGCAGCTGGACTTGCCCCATCCTAAGTACTCAGCCTCGTGTTTCAAGGAAAAACTTCTCTCTGTTTTGTTTGCTTTGCCCTGTTTTTGCTAAATGAATCTCTGACCTGCCTTTCGCGGATCTAGCACTTACTCGAATACTCGAATACACCTCGCTCCGCTCTGGTAGAACCCTATTTTTGCTCCGTTGGCTCTGCTTGCTTATCACTCTCTATATTCTTTTTTTTGTCCGTCAAATAGCTCGTCTCCCCGCCCTGAGAAGGCGCCTTTTCTCTCGTCAACATAATACTCCTCCCGCTTCTGTGGTTCAGCCTCACTGGATCTCGGCAACAGACGATTTATCATGGGCCCTCTCTAAATTCCCTCTTCCTTTGTTTTGGGTCGCTCCATCACTCACTCCGCTAGTTGAATTGAGAAAGCCGATCCCGACTTCTCATAGACTGGATTGTCAGAATCTGCTTGCAAACAAACTTGCTTCTTGCCCATGTACTCGTAAGGTATCCCAACATTTCTAGCCTCCTCTTGATCAGGCTCATTGGAGCCCCCAGCTTCGATTCCGCCCCTACAAAGGCTAGCTCCTACTCCTCCTACTAGTAAAGCTACTACAGCTATGACTAAAAGAAAGATTCTTCCCTTTATGACCTAAAACAAGCTTATTTCAGCATGTTAGGCTAGCCCTCCCCTCTTTCTTTAGAAAAAAGTGGAAACGTGCTCCCCTTTTCTTTTCACGCTTTGACTATTTTGAGATCAGAATCACTCAAGGGGCCCATAACACTATAGTTTTCATTTACTAAAAAGACTTCAATTGATTCACTTCGCTAGCCAAGCCTTGACCGTTACAGGCAGAGTTATTGAACAAGCGATTGAAGACCGATGTCCGGGAAGAAGTCTTTCAAGGACCCGGCTTCCTAGACAAGAAAGAATCTAATAAAGGGCACGCCGACCCGAGCTACTAGACCAGGGCCAGAGGAACTATTTCAAGCAAGGATGCTATGACCTCAGACTTGAGACCGATTGAAAGATATAGGAATGAATGAATCCAATGTCATCTATACCGTGTTTTTGGGCTGTCATAATGTGACAGTTTCGACTTCCATCGGTCGACTTCTGTCGTCTCTGTCTATTCCGTTTAGGGAATGGGCTTATGTAGGATAAGGCCGACCCTTTTTGAATATCGGTAAGCTGTCCTTAGTCAAGCTCTGGAAGTACTTCCACTCATATGAGTTCAGGTCTTTCTTCACGTCTTGAAGGTGCAAAATCAATGGCAGCTTATTCTGCTACAATGGGTTCCGCCTCTTGAGCCTTTTGTAATAGTTGCTTTCCTGAGTTCCGAGATCCAGCTTCAAAACTCTAGGAGACACTCATTCAGTTTACTGAAAAAAGAACTATCTGAAAGTGGAGTGAACGGGATTCCCTTCGATAAATAGATCTTGATACGATTCCATGGGCGGGCAACCATGAAAAGAATCATTCTCCTCATCGTTGGATACATTTGAAAAGTGATGAAAAGACGAGGCAGATCCCAAAACGAGTTTAGAGGCCGTTTCACTTATGAGACAATTGAGCGCGGAAAAAACCAGACGGTCCTGGTTAGTCGCTTGAACATAGATCCAAAGGGGCTCCTCCACAGCGGACAAGATTTGAAAAACAGCCGAGGGGGGATTTTGTTCACGATCGTTTGGTATCAGACAATGGGTTCGCAACGGAGAAAATCGAAAGGCCCCATCAATAATGGACATTTTCAATGCCTCCACCTCTTCCCGAGTTCACGAGGAAAAAGAACCCATCGAAGAAATCTCATCGATAAAACAGAAAAGTTTTGTCATCATTTATAACTAAAATCCTGTGTGTGGAACCCCTGCTTGCAAAACACGTGGTCGCAACAAGTCTGAAGAAGAAAAGGGTCGGGTTGTTGGCCCGACAAAGTATGGGAGAAAGATTTTTCATCTACTTCTTCGTCGGATCCTTCTATCTATATAGAATTCGATATTCCCATCATTATTGATACGCAGTCAACTTCCCAAACAAGGGAGGGGCTCCCCCCCTCTCTGAGTGGCAGTGACTTCCGCCTTCAGGCCGAATGATTGAAAGATCGCATCAAATTGCTGTAGAATGAGTGGATTCACAGCCCTGCTATCTCGAAATGACCAATAAACCTAAGCAGCGGGAAGAAGTCACACCGGGCCCCTGAAAGAGTTTCGAAACAACAAGATCGAGATCCTGTCAGTAGATATCTAAGAAAACCATAGAAAGAAAGCCTACCTTTGGAATGCCCTGACCCGAGGGCCTTTTCGTATTGGAATCGGGATCGAGCTCCAGGGCGGAGGAAAGCTCCGCGGGCCTGGATCTGGAGCTCAGCTTGCGTGTAGGGGGAGCACTCGAGCAGCCCCAGGAGCCGCCACACTTTCAAGGGTTTCCACAGGATATCCAGCGAGCCCATGTGGATAACACAGAACTCGCCCTCATTCTGAGTAATAAGAAAGGAATCGAGGACCACATGGACCTCAGAGAGTTGGCAGAAAAACTCTTTCAGGGGAGGTCTGAGATCCTGGTAGCTATGGCAGGGCGGGATCCCGGACACGCCGGATTTTTGCTCTCCCCGAGGGGATTAGAGCTGCTGACCCCTTACCGGAAGGAGACAACCCTAGCCGAGATTCTCGATTCTGTACGGAACCCCCAGAACTCCTATTGGTTCAACAAATTCTTGGACAAAATGAGAAGGCAGGCTGAGGAGTTTCCTCGCCGATAGCTTCCCTCATTTTGGGAGCAACCTGGGGGGGTACAAAGGGGGGCTTCCCGAGGATGTGGGGGGCGTGCCCCCCGCAAGGGGGGAAAGAAAGAGGGTTAGGGGGGGCCGAGGCTCCGGGGTTGTCACGATAGAAAAGAGAAATGACTATAAGAAACCAACGATTATCTCTTCTTAAACAACCTATATACTCCACACTGAACCAGCATTTGATAGATTATCCAACTCCAAGCAATCTGAGTTATTGGTGGGGCTTCGGTTCGTTAGCTGGTATTTGTTTAGTCATTCAGATAGTGACTGGCGTTTTTTTAGCTATGCATCACACACCTCATGTGGATCTAGCTTTCAACAGCGTAGAACACATTATGAGAGATGTGGAAGGGGGCTGGTTGCTCCGTTATATGCATGCTAATGGGGCAAGTATGTTTCTCATTGTGGTTTACCTTCATATTTTTCGTGGTCTATATTATGCGAGTTATAGCAGTCCTAGGGAATTTGTTCGGTGTCTCGGAGTTGTCATATTCCTCTTAATGATTGTGACAGCTTTTATAGGATACGTACCACCTTGGGGTCAGATGAGCTTTTGGGGAGCAACAGTCATTACAAGCTTAGCTAGCGCCATACCTGTAGTAGGAGATACTATAGTGACTTGGCTTTGGGGTGGTTTCTCCGTGGACAATGCCACCTTAAATCGTTTTTTTAGTCTCCATCATTTACTCCCCCTTATTTTAGTGGGCGCCAGTCTTCTTCATCTGGCCGCATTGCATCAATATGGATCCAATAATCCATTGGGTGTACATTCAGAGATGGATAAAATTGCTTCTTACCCTTATTTTTATGTCAAGGATCTAGTAGGTCGGGTAGCCTTTTCTATCTTTTTTTCCATTTGGATTTTTTATGCTCCTAATGTTTTGGGGCATCCCGACAATTATATACCTGCTAATCCGATGCCTACCCCGCCTCATATTGTGCCGGAATGGTATTTCCTACCGATCTATGCCATTCTTCGAAGTATACCTGACAAATCGGGAGGTGTAGCCGCAATAGCACCAGTTTCTATATCTCTGTTGGCTTTACCTTTTTTCAAAAATCTCTATGTGCGTAGTTCCAGTTTTCGCCCGATTCACCAAGGAATATTTTGGTTGCTTTTGGCGGATCGCTTACTACTAGGTTGGATCGGATGTCAACCTGTGGAGGCACCATTTGTGACTATTGGACAAATTCCCCCTTTCATTTTCTTCTTGTTCTTTGCCATCACGCCCATTCTTGGACAAGTTGGAAGAGGAATTCCCAATTCTTACACGGAAAAAAGAGAAAAGTGAAGGAGTATTCCTAAACAATAAGTATGACACCAAGCAAGAATTGACAAGCAGATGAGTTTTCGGCCTTGTTTATATAGCTTAGATAGGGAAAAGTTTTCATAGGGTAGGTGTGCACTTTCCAATCCGGGGAGCCGACCACGTCAGCGTACTAGGTAGTGAGAATCTTCCTCTGCCAACGGAATGGTTTTGTTTTCGTCCATCCATTTCTTCCTATTCACTCGGACGGGTCCCCTGGCCAACACGTGCCTCCGTACATCACCATAACTGCCTCCACGCAGCCCCTCAAGGCAAAATCACTCCTCTCCTGCCTACCAAGCCTAACAATAGACTCTGGAGAAAAAAGTATACACCGATGCTTCTGGCCCTGATTAATAAATGCTGAGTCTAGTGCCGAGCATCAAGTAACCGAAGGGGCTGAAATGGGGTCTAAGGTGGAGAGGGGGACCATCGATGCAAAGTGCTTCTCGATTCTCTTCGATGAGCGGATTCATTCATTTCTTCGAGCCCTTCCGGGTGGGCCTACTGCGCCTCAGGAGAACCGGAGAGGTGGATCCCTATCTCCAGAAGGGGAATGAGGGTCTTTCCAATTCCTCCCTACTGTGAAAGTAGGACTTGCAGGCCGGCTTGCAAAGTCCGAAGCTGGGCCCTCTCATAGAGCCAGGTCTCGAGCCGAGCCAGAAGGTTTTTTTCTTGACTCCGGCAGAGCTCAAGTTCAAGATGAAATCAAGGAAAAAGAGAATGTGTTTCGGTCAATTGTCCCCTCCCCAACTACCCGAGATCTGAATCATCACATCCTCCCTCGCTTCTTGAATGACTTCATTGCCTGTTTTGCGAAGCTGCTTGAAAAGTCAAAAGAGTGATGCATGGATTCGCCCTACTGCCCGGTCCCGGAAGAGCAGATTCGAGCGCGTACCGATTTCAAAATTATGCTTGATCACCCCGTCAGTCTCGATTTCTCCCCAGTTAAATTGGAAAAGAAGAGCGCTTCCCCGTCAAGGTGCGAACCTTTCCGATCTTTGATCACTTGACTGATCCCGACCCAAAAACGGAATGAGAACGGAAAGTGGGATTCATGGACGATCGCACTTCTGACTTGCTTGTACCTTTCCCACCCACCCCGGGCTTTGTCAAAGTCAAATAAAATGACATTTCGTGAACAAGTTGAAATGGCCTTCCCAGAAAGCAGTCCATATCCATAGATTATTTGATGAAAAATCCAATATACTATAATGAAGTCTCGTCCCGGGGGTCAGATGGTCATCACAAAGGGGAACGATCTCTGGACGGAATGCCCTGTCGAACGATCACAAGTCCCACATTCTCTCCCCAGTCACGCGAAAGCAAGTACAAGCAGCTCCTCCGGAGAGGGGGGGGGGGGGGTACCGCTTTGTAGAATCGAGATGCCCCTCGAGGAAAAGAAGAGAGGTTGTTGACCCGAAGGCTTTGAAAAGAAAAATGAGATAAGAAAAAAACAAAAGAAAAGCACGGAAAAGAAAGTACCTTCCCCCGGAACGAATGAATTGGGACAGCAAGAGCCGGGGGAGGAAGAACCCTATTAGCCCTCCAGGGAATCCAAGCGGAAAAGACCCCCTCTGGGGGGCGAGGTTCTTCCTCTCGTTCAGACGATTCCAGGGTTAAGGAAAGGAGAGGATTCCCCTTTCCGTTGTCCTTTTTTCTTCTGGTCAAAAATGTCAAAAGTAGACTTGTGGAGTGTAGCAAACAAGCAGAGAACAGGAGCAAGAAAGAAAGCGGGTCGGAATGAGGAATTGACAGATGAAAGGACTCAGCCTATATATAAGAAGTTGGAAGAATGAGCATATTTGAGAAGGATGGAGGATTTGACATGTTTCCGGGGTGCTCGAGGGGTGGTTGTTCCGACCCGGACTTTTTTTCTCCAAAAAGATCCTACTTTCCTGATTTTTAGAACGACTTTCCGGCCCCCAAAAAGAAGTTGCGAATGAGAATCGAGACTTGGAAGAAGGATCCGAGAATGGCCTTTTCTTGATCACAGGGAAACCTGGGGTGTTCTCAAACGGCGAAGCCTAGATCCGGGCCGAAGAGAAAGAGACAAAAGGAGAGGCGGTGGAGTGAAAGCCTATTTTATGGGGGTCTGGTCTGCGACTAGAGAATATCTTTCGGACTTTCGTTGAGAAGGGAAGCTCAGGGTCTGAAAGAGGGCGGCTATCCTATGAATACTTCCGGGAAGCCCTCTCTTCTTAGACATCGAAATCGAAAGCAAGAGAGGAGCTCTTCTGGTCCCGAACCCACAATTGGCACAAAAAAAACTAGGAATTAGAGCCTTCCATCTTGGACTCGTCTCTGTCCGTCTACTTCTAGCCCCTTCACTGATTCTATTGATTGATTATTCCCATCCACCTCCCTTCTTCTGTTGGTAGTCCTTTTCCTATGGATTTTGAACCTCGCATAGATAGATCATCTCGTTCGACTTTCTTGATGTGTGATCATCTTCCTTGACCTCATTGAAACAGTGGGACCACCCCGGCTTCACTCTCATCAGCTGTACGCTTTACATTACGAAATGAGATAGCGAATGTAAGCAAGTCTTTTCTTCGGAAGCGTCACAGAAATAGAATAAATAGAAAAACCTATTTTCATTCCCAAGCCACTTTCCTTCCATTTGATCCTAGACCCAACCACTGCCCTTGTTCCAAGATCTCACTTCATTCACGTATCTGCCTCCTTTGTTTCAGAGCGCGCTGAAAAAGCTCTTGCTTTTGTTTGGTCCCCCTTCGCTAGCTCTGCTTTATTGCCTCTTGTCTTAGGCTAGCTATTAGCCAAAGGTGACCGGCAACTCTATTCCGACTACACAACGCCCTTGCTTGGTCGGTCTTGATATGCATATGAATCAGAAATAGAAGAACGGGATGCTGGGAAGGGAGGATGGCAATTGGCTTCCAAGTCCGCAGGTATAAGCTATCGATGGAAGCGTTAGGCGAACCTGTAACAGAATACGGGTCGAGTAGCAGATCCAAAAAAAAAGGCCCCCACCCTATATGTGCCTCTTGAGGGGAAAATGAGTCCGTCCCCGGGAAATCCCATTAGCCGGTCTCTCTTCAATCAGTAGTTTAGCAGCAGTGTCTCCTACTGAAGTCAGAGAGAGGGGAGAATCTCACTCCAGGGTCTCTTTTTCCTCTTGGGGGATCAGGGGTGGACTTGGGGAAGAAGGGGCTGGAATTAGGTCCAATCATGGAGTGTAAACAACAGGCAACATTCAGGGAAAGTACCTTCTTGAAGCCTATACCGCTGTCACGTACCTGCCCCCTATCTCAACAAGGCTTGTCCTTCCCTCATCATTATATGCTGGGGATTTTCATACCGAACCAGCTACTTCACTACCGAAAGCTGCAAGAGCAACATGGAGTACCAGTACTGCCTTGTCCAAAGCTACCTTGCTCTCATAATAAAAAAGAGAGGCCTCGATGACCCGCAAATCTCTTCTTTAGAGAGAGGATGGATGCCCTTTGGTAAGCACACTGTCCTAATATAGACGCTTATACGACTTGCCTTGCTCATGTAGCTATCTCCTCTGCTTCGTCAGTCCCCTTCTCTTTTCTATCGTTCAGAGTCTTCTCGAAGAAAAGCTTTTCGCCAGGCATGAATAAGGCTAGCAACCTACCGACGCTCGTCACGCTCGAGCGTCATAATAAAAAACGTGTTCGGTTGATAACCTTTCGGCCAGGACAGCTAGTCCGTCAGGGCAGGGCAGTGCTAGGCCATTTGAAGTCACGATGACTGAACTTCTTTCCAAACCGCGCAGATGAGGCAATAGGCAGGCCGGGGAATTTCACGGAGTGGAAGGAAAAGGAGGGCTTCGACCCATTGTTCTTCGGTCCCGTCGCGGACTCTGAATAAGCAGCAATCAGCGGGGTTGCGCGCGAGCCGAGTGACGTAGGTGCACAAGAGTACTTCGCGCCACAACCATCTCTTTGTGATGGGTTCTACGGACCGATGCCTGCTGCTTCATCTGTGGGAAAAGAATCATAGATATGCCGGTAATGAGAAGGAAAAACCACCATAAAAATCTTCCTCGTGTATCATCTGTAGCAGAACTATGAACGGGAGCTAGCAATCCGGACCGTATTGAAGAGGTTCCTAAGACACAGCATGGAAGAGTCACAATATTCAGAAGCGAGGTCCAAGAATGAAGAAGGGGTAGAATGACGGAATGAATACGAGCTGTGGCGGAGACCCGAGGCATAAAAGAAGCATTTTCTACGGGATCCCGAAACCACCAGCCACCCCGACCTAATTCATGATGAGCCCACCAACTTCCTGGCGAGATGCCTACGGTTAAAAACAACCGACATGTCAAAATCCAAATTCGAATTTCTTCCTGTTCCTGGTCAGAGACCACTGTGTTCGCGCCGGCGGTCCAACAAAGAGGCAAAGTAGACAGCGAGCTTCTCCTCTGGGATCCTGCAGAGCGAAGCAGCCTTCCATCCCTCCGCATTGGCGGCGAGTGGAGTGCCACAATCCCATTCATCATTTTTGATATACATAAGCCAAAGCCCATAGCACTGGCTACCTCTCCGGCATAAATGCAAGGAGGATGTATGGATAATATGGGATCTTGTAGAACAGGATTTGATTCTGCAAGCGGTTCGGTACGAACGAAGAAATTTCGAACAAAAGGATCGGAACTCGCTGATAGGAAAAGAGAGAAAAACAAAGCAATGCCAAGGGCTGGCCCGTGAAAAGTCCGGTTCCTTCGCGAACTCAGTTCAGAATCCACAAGAGTTCTACGAACGAAGGGAGTGTACAACTGGGGCGCTTGACCACTTTTTGGTTGGAGATACCGAATGGTCACGAAGTTCGAGACAAAGGAACAAGAAATTCTTTCTCTATGGCCTCTTCGTTTTGAGACATTATGGCTTTGAGGTCGACCCCAAAGAAGGAATCCATACAAACTTGGGATCCGACACCATGATAAAATACTACCCTCATGATTAGACCATGTACCTGAGATTTGATAAAAGAAAGGTGCCTCCGCGGTTGAGACGTTGGGAGGGGATAAGTTCTCCGGAATATGACGGAACGAAAGACCAAGGAAAGGAAGAAGAATGCACCAAAATGCGGGTGCTGCACCAAACGCTGGTGGTTCTTTCTTGTTGTAAGTGAATGCAACGAAAAGGCCCGGGAATAACGAATAATGAGACAATTCAAAAAATGTCATTTCCTCAGTTTTGACTGACCATCATCCGACACAGGATGATCCACAATCAAGGTGGCAGGATTCGAACCCAGCCCCGCTGGCCGTTTCCGCACCCCTCTTTTTCAATTCCCTTGCCGATTCTCGGCCCAGTGAGAGAGACGGAGCTTTCCTTCTTCTTCCAAGTGTGTTGGATCCTTGAGCGACTGGTTCTCATTGTCTGACACTCCCACGGCTAATAGCATATGTAGACCGTCACGGAAGTCCTTCCTCGCAGGTTCTGATTCTCCCTTCCCTTTTTGGGACACTTGATGGGCAGGCTCTAATTCCTATTCAGATATCCATCAGGGACACAAAAATCAATATGCCGGTCTCTGTCAAATCACTATTGTGATGTCTCAGGCTTTGTCTAATCTATGAACTCGGACTGAACTAAATTGAGAGTATACCGACTGACTAATGTGACATTATCCGATATCAATCATTTCTAGATCATATACGAATCAGAGTACTGTAGATTGGAGCAATAAACTGACTGAGACTATCAAAGCTCGGTATGATCAAATCCAGAAGTTATACCCGAACTATAACCTCCCCGCGGGTGAATACCGCGAAATTCTTGATCAGGTCTCCTCATCCACCTACAAGCTTTCCCCTCTTTCAAAAGTAGAAATTGTTGGAACCGATTCGGTGAGAAAACAATTTCTTCTTTGGCAGGTATTGACTGGAGAACGTCGACCGGCTAGCCAGGACCGAAAGAGCCTGCTGTTGTGGACGAAGAAGTGCGTGCTTCTATAGCATTATTATATAGTGGTTTGAGTTCAGGGGTGGAACTCTCTTATCTAACCGAGCGATAGGGCTCCGTCAAGTTGATCATTACGAATGTTACGATTCATTCGATTGGGAGGTTCAATGCGTTTCGAAACCCTCCTCCTCATTTAGATTCCTGCTCCTGCATCGGGAGTTAGGAGTCTCAGTCCGTCCCTGTATTACTCGAAAGGAAGTCTGACCCCTTCGGGAATTCATTCTTCTTAGCGTTCCTCTCGAGTTTTGAGTAGGCGTTTGGGACCGGGAACAAGAAGTTGTTGCGGTGCCAGTAGGGATAATCAAAGCCTAGAGTAGGATTGGCTCCAACCGGATGAGAATCAGCCCATCTCTGCTGCAGTTGCACGGCAAGGGAAGGGCAGTTCGGAAAAGGCGACGGTTAGTTCGGGTCCTTTCTCGGGCTTCTTTGTTCGTGTATCCCCTTTCTCGCCTTGTTGCTCCATAATGACCACTCGACTTCTATTCATAACGGATTTCTTGATTGGGGAGGACTTTTTTTGACGATCGAAGGTTTGAATCCATCTCCAGAACGCTCGACTGCTTTGAAACGAGAAGGTTGTGATTCTACGGTTTAGAGCAAACCCAAGATAGCTAGTTAGCTCCTAGTAGCTCTTAGTAGATAGCCGGGCTTTATACTTCCCAACGACTGATAATTGATTCGTTCCCGGCTGAAGAAGGAGAGGTCCCCACCGGAGAAGCAATCAAGCCTTCATTCGATCGACGATTAACCTTCATCAAAAAGAAATTCCACCTCCTTTCGTTCCCTCGGTCGCCCCATTCCGTTTCCCCCACGAGTTGTTGCGAAGAGGCCAGGCTTCTTCTATCACTTGATCCGACTTCAATAAAGGTAGGACTATAGGCGCAGAGGGTTCCGACTCGACCTCGGGTTTGAATAATTCACTTCAAGCGGATGAATGGATTCACCCGTTCCCGGAAATTCATTCTCGATTTGCCCGCATCCCTCCCAATGCTTGGGCAACCCGGAGAAAGCAACCAGATAGATGGTTGGATGAGCTAAACCAACCTCCCCGAGAGACCTAACGTCTTGAGAACCTGGTCAAATGTAGGGGCAGGAATCAAGAACTCGGATGCAGACCCGAGCGAACGGATTCTCCTTCATTCAAGCGCAGAGATGGATTGCGCTACCTTGAAAACTCGCCCAAACGAAGTCACAAGGTTTTTTAGACAAAGTGGAAAGAGGAAACTTTCATCCTTCCTGGTCTACGGAATGAAAGAGAGTGCTATATAGCAAGCCACCCAATCATTACGGTCTGAACAAAGGAAGGAGCTTGACTTTACAACTAGAAGGGGGCGGGGGGGGATGGTAGAGCAGGAAGCAGCTGTCACAAAGGAAAGGTGAGGCTTTCCGCCCTTTATTGTGGTGTACTTTTCATTTCCTCTGGAAGGCCCCGCAAAGAAGCCAAACCAATCCCGATGACAAGGAGACTTTCTCGAGAATCCTTGAAAAGGTGACGGTCGAATTGAGATTGAAAGGAGAAAAGGTCGTATTTACCGGAAAAGGAAGCTCCTTGACTGTAATCCCTTCATTGCTGGTACCCTCTTCTCCCCTCAACCTTCCGCGATTGTTCTGTCCTGATGAGGGAGAGGGGATCAGTTGATCCATGGGTGACAGCTGGAGAGGAAAGGGAAATCTCCGATCGGTACCCTGCTTTCTGACTTTCCTCCTTTCCAACCGTCTGAGGTGAGCGCCGGAGATCCTCGGTCGACCACCTACCCTACCCTCCAACAAAAAATCGTTTCATTCTTTCTTTTATTCGTTCCACCCGCTTTCTTTCACGCCAACTCGCTTGGCTTGCTTATTCCCATCAGAGGCAGAAGGGATGGTTGGTCTCATTCCTCCCCTATTCATATGACGACCGGGGAGTCCCCCTCTTGTTCTTTTCAACGCCATTCGCTGCTTATTCCCGTTCCCCTTGGAGAGATGTCTCTTCTTTATGCACATCTATAGACAGGGACAGACACAAAGGTGTACAATCCGGTCAAAATCTTCGGTTCGTCGAAGAGCTGATTCCCCGGGCACTGATTGTTCTCTGACTTGCGGCAAAGGCCAACCGAGAGGTTGACGGGAGAACGAATGGCTCAGGAATCGACCAGTTCCGAGCAGACTCGTGGAGCTGCTGCTTGTCTCCTCGTAGAATAAGAGGAGCCATCTCCTGAAATGACTGGACTCCAAAGACAGATGCCGCCGCTGCGAGGCGAGGGAGCAACGTCGTCTGGTCTTGCGGTGCACTCACTCCCTTCCCGAGAATGAAATGACGCCCCCAGCCCGACTCGAGACCTTCACTCCTGACAACTCGCACCAATAGCGGCCCCTATTGACTCCCAGGCAGACGGTCGGAGATTGATTGAAAAGGCAGCCGCCGCATCTTTGCCGTAGTGTGCAATTCTACTGTAGAACTCGCCAGGAGGAGGGGCGTCGCCGTAGCGCGCGCCCTTTTGAAGCTGGGGGGGGGGGGGCTGTCGAAGCCGGCCCGCCCCTTGGGGGAACGTGATAAAGAGCACACAAACACTACCCTGGACAAAGGACAAAACTGGCGCGAAGCAAAAAGGACGGGTCCCCCTTTCCCCCTACCCCCTCCCTGCCCTTCCCCCACGCAGGGACCCCAGTACCCGGCCGGAAACGGAATCTGCTCCGTGTATTTTCCATTTCCAGGCTCCAGGACTACCCTGGTACCCCGGACAGCGGAACTTCTTTTCCTACCCCCTCTTTCCTATTTCTCTGCATTACCGGACATCTCCATCAGACATCACTGTATTCTACCATATGGCCCCCGTACTCATACGAAACAACTGGGAACAATGCTTCTCTGCCTGCTTTCCTCGTTCCATGCTTCCCCAGAGAGACTCCTTTGTCCGGAATCGTCCCAGGAACCAGGCTGTCGGGGGGCCCCGGGCAATGACGCTTTTCTTTCCCAGGCAACTCAGGGATCCCATATTCCGGTACTTGTCCCACTCCATCTTGAAAAAAAAAAGACATCCCCACCTCTATATTTGATGTAGAGCGGGCAGGCGCCCCCGCGTGTTGGAAAGATCCAATCCAACCCCAACCCTGCCGCTGAACATGCCTTGCAAAAAAGGAGAGACCATGCCCAGCTTCCTCGGCTCAGTACCAAAGATAGCAAACCCACGACTGGGGATCACTATATTGGAAATATCAAGCCATCGCTTTGCTTGGGGAAACTCTACTCTACATCAAAACCAAGTGATGGAAGACTTTGGCCTTCTTCGCGCCCGCTGATGCGAATGTGAAAACAAAAATGGGAGAACGGACGTCTACCCCTGTGTCGACTCGAGGGGATACAGATTCTGTTTCGAGTGCCAGGCTGAGACCAGAAAGGTTTCGCTCTATCTTCCTCAATTGAACTGACGTCTTCTTCGACTCTTGAACCTGAATCTTTTGCATATCCTCTTCCTTTGTGTCCTTACTTGAAAATGGGAGAAAGCGGCGGCTGTCCTGGGAGTGGTGCCTGCTTCTGCGTGAGCTTGGATTGGAAAAGAGGGATCAGAAGAAGCTCCCGCTTCCTTTTGTTGTTTTGAGTAGCTGCTCTGGGTGCCCATGAGCTTGATGAACAGAGGATTGCTTTGGAGCTCCTATTCATGCATTCCAGTTTGGACAGAAATACGTACTGAAAGCACGGGGACGACCTGCTTGCTCATCGGGAAAGGGGAGATTGCATGCTGCTACAAGATCAGGTCAATGAGGCTGGTTTGCCCACTTATAGGGAGCTTGTTCACTGAAGAGAAGAGTCCTGCTGAACAGATTCCCCTTCGGCAGTCAGGAGCAGAGATCACCTTTTTCTTCGATGGAGAAGTAGGAGCACTTCCTGTCTGACAAGTGACAAAAAGAAGAAATGGGGATCCCTCTCTATACTCCCGGGGAATCCCCCCTATCGTCTCTGTATCCCGAGAGAAGGGAAAAGAGGAGAAGGCGGGCAATCTTCCGTACACGTATTCTCTGAACGATGCCATTGATTGAGTAATATTGATACACGTGCGGTTGATATGTCATTTTAGACCCGTCACCTCTCGAGAATCTCTTGCCCGAGCCCTTTCGGTGCCCTCCCGAGGATCCCTATAAGGAAGGATATAAGTAAAGTACCAGAGATGCGGAAACTGGTCTACTTCGTCGATCCTTGCTGGGGAAGGACATTCTCGAATCTGGTCCACTCGCCTTTCGACACTGGAGAACCGAGGATACCGACCCTTTTCAGCCAGTCAGTCCCCAACCTAAGAGGAGGGGAGTGAGACCACCTTTTTCAGGAACTGTGAAGAATCACATGCTGCCCCTGGCAGTCGTTAGGATTGATGTGAGTAGGCTTTTGATCGATGAATCAGAAAGCCAGAGACAAAGACAAAATAGAGTATGGTCCAAAAAAAAGAGGGTTCCGTTTTGTTGATAAGCGTCTGACACCATCCGGAGAAGTGATGGGATGATGAAGGGAAAGGGAAAGAGTCGGTCCTCCAAGCAATCAGACTTTTTGGTCTGTCTGGTATGGCGTAACATCCTTCAACGGATCAACAAGGCCAAGCCCTTTCTTTTGCTCCTCCTTCTTTTCTTCTCTTTGATGCGGAACCTTTACAGAGAGAAGGAAGATTGCCCATACTGTTTGAGGTACTTATAGTTGCTTTAGGGATGCAGGAATCGCTGGAACAGATCCCTCTTTCGTTTTTTCCGCCGGCCAAACAAAGTCAAGCGCGAATGGAAGAAGCTTTGCCTGATGGCTCCGTCCCGTGGAAAATTCTCCCTTGGGAATCTTTATACACATAGATGTCCTTTATCCATCTATTTTCAAAGATGTGATTGGCTTCACTTGTCCCCCCTCCCGCCCTGTGTCACCGAGTGGATTGGACGGAGAAATGGATCGACGTTGCTTCCTTCCTCTTTTGAACCTGACGCTTTCCCACACGACTACTGCTTGGAAGCGAGCAAGCAATAGAAGAAGCATTGATTCCTTCTTTCCTTTCACAGGTGGAGCTTTCGACGAAGACGTATGAAGATGATTGATATATGTATACCTCATTCCAAAAGAGGGTCATCAGGAGGTGTCGATTCATTGTCCTTCCACGTAGATGTCTTATCGAACGAAAGCTCTTTGAGGCATGTATGTTGGAAAACATAGCAGCAATAGGCGAGGCAGGCTCATCCCCCCTTGATCTCTCGTCGGGACTCATCAGGACCCTCATGGTGAGCACGTGCAGGACTACTTTTGAGCTCCCCGTTCTCCGTGTTCCGGGTAGGTGTATGGAGCACCTCGGGATTGGAGAAGCATCTTCTTCCCAGGGATCTGGCCCTCTCATTCGGGGTCCGGTCGTCCCATTTCTCCTCTTTTCCAACCCCCCTGCCATCCCGCGGTCAGTCTGGAGTGAACAAATGGCAAATGGGGAGACCTCAAGCATCTATCCCCCTTGCGGGCATTCCGTTCCGACGGATCTACGCATCTTTATTCCACCCACTCTATATTTCGTCTGCTTTGGGAATACTGGAGACCATCCGGTCGGAACCCCCCTTCCTTGGACTTCCGTGGGAGGTCCTGATTCTACAAGGCGAGGAATCAAGGATCGACTCCCCCTCCTACCCCCTGACGGGGTTGGTTCTCTTTTTTCTTCTTTGAAAATCCCCAGTTCTCCAGCCCATCTTTTTTAGAGAAAGAAAGGAGGTACCTCGCCCCTGATACTCAATGAAAGTACCAAACCATACAGCGGGAAATGTCTTCTCTCCCACAAACGAGGATGTCTTTCGCTATGCCGACATCCAGAAATCCTTTCCTCTTGTTTTGATCCAAGGTACAGAAAGACACATCCACGGCTATCGGTAGTGATATGAAGGGTACCCTATTCCCATAGTTCGAGACACTACTTCTTCCCATATAAAGGGGCATGACCTCCTCCGTGAGCATATCTCTGGGGAAAGACCTCAGGGAAGAGGGGGAACTCTTCCTCAATGAAGCAGCCTCGCTTGACTTGTACCCAATTCCTTGTCTTCCAACAAGTGGGAGATATGCGATGCTTAAACGTCGACAGCTTTGTTGGATAGAGACTCCCGGTCTTTTGGGAGAAGTCCAAGTCAAAGATGGAAGAGTGGTTCAAGTAGATTCCAGCTATCTCCACAACAAGCCAGTCATGCCAGTGAAGTCCATGGAACCCTCGCTCCGTCTTGGGGGGAAGAAGTGAGGGCATCCAACGGGCGTACCGGCTGTGCCAAAGCTTGTTCCGACGTCCTCGTTTTCGATACACTCCTACAACATATATGATCCCTCGCTTTGTGAACTCATTTGTGGAAGAAGGGGAAAACCAAGACAAATACCGGATCCATCCCAGTAACCAGTAATTATAGAGCTTCTTTCTACCCGGCAAGACAAAAAAAGGGCCATGGAAGGCCTGTCAGCAGCAAATAGATTTCGTTCAATGAACAAGCTTGTTCTCAATCGGTAGGTTGAGAGGGAAATTTTTAGCCAAGTGGTACTCAAATACGGGACACTCATCCCTTGACTCCAGACTCCGGGAAAAGATTACTTCCCGAAGTCTCCCCCTGGAAGGACCCGAACAACTCATTATAGGAGCTCTTCTTCACTCCAAGATGTCTCTAGTGCAGGAACGACTTGACATTGATCTTGCTTTTCATTCTCTAGCCATATCTCCCTTGTCTAAAACGTCTATTTTGCTCTCCCCGGTGGAAGGAAAAAGAAGCACTTCTGAATAGAGATTGTGGAGATCATACAAAGATGACATACCTCTCTCGGGAGCTTGATCCCCAGATTGAAACTCTCTTCTTCCAGTTCTTCGGATCCCCGACGCCTGTCCGGAAAGGCTGCAACCTGACTGAGAAAAAAAAGGGTTCTCTAAAGCCAGCTTGAAACCCATGCTTTTTTACAGATGCCCTTTTTTGAGGATGATTCCTTCTTCCTTAAGCTTCCAGTTCGAAATACTCAGTTCAGCCAAGCATAGCAGTGACAGAGCTCCCCTCACTTATGCTTGATTTTTTTGTTGGCCCCCCCGGAAAACTCGTCTCCCTCATTTCCCCAAAGCGGGGATTTGCCCTCCGAGTAGTTCCCCGACGCTCCGCCCGCCGAGTCAATTGATCATTTCGGGACAAAATCCACGGAAGCCAGCAAGCCAGTTAGACGACCTACTACGGATGAAGTTTGATCATTAGCTGCTTCAGCGACGGAAAGGGCGCTGAGAAATGGCTATAAAGAAGAAGATGGGGCCGAAGATAGCAGTAAACAAGGAACGAACGGGCTAACCACATTATTGGCTGCACCATCTCACTAGGAATAAGGAATTGCCCTTCGCTCCACTCAACAAACCAGACCAGCGGTTGATGCATTCATTTCGTCTCCTTAAGCGCCGATTTCATTTCCTATCCTTAGCGTAGCTGTTGTTGCATGCATTTCACTACCCTCTCCTTATCTCGATCTTGCCTCTGGAATCTCATCTCCTTCACTTGCTGTCCTCTCCGACGCTTGCTTGACCGCTAACTCATCATCAAGTCAAAACGGGACAAACCAACCAGCGAAGCAACAGCTTTCGCACAAGCATCATCGGTTCGGACGACCGCTAGCGCATCGAGATCGGCTTTCTCTTCCGTTGCTTGTCTTGAGAGAAGAGTATTCATTCACTCCGCTGCCCTACAATCACTCGATCACAGCACAGTCACTCCCGTACCTTTCTTTGCAGCAAGGATACTGGGCTTCTCAACCTCAGGTTTGAAGGAAGAAAGAGGCTTCGGCTTCACCCTATCTCCCTATCGTTCTTCCCCCGCTTTGTGCTCGTTCCGATACACGATTCCACATCCGATGCTAATGCTAACCCACCGCATTGCAATCTCAGACCAATACCAAACTAATTGCATACCCCTACCGTTGCGTTCGTTCGGTGACCCCACCTCACTTCACTGCACTTGCCCTTTCAGTTGATGGGGAGGTGTGCTCTACTTTATTCGTTGTGTAGGTGTCCCCATCTCCTTCCTACAAAACCGGTAGGATTACAACCCTTTCCGACCGATTCCCGTTTGCTAAAATATTCAAGGTTGACAAGGTACGGTACGTCAGTTCCGGGACTGATCTTGAGAAGTGGAGTTTGAAGCCCGCCCCATGGAAGGTGGGATTCGAACGTCACGTCTTTAGTTTCGTACTTGGGAGTTGTTGGGAAAGTAGGAAATTATCCTTGAAGTAACTCAGCTAAGAGCGCGAGGTTATGCAAGACTGTTCGGGATTTTCATTTTTCTTAGTAGAGACGAAGTTATGACTCAACCTCGAAGATGGGGGGCGAACGAGACGTCTTTAGTTGCGCCCGGAAGCGGGTCAGGTCAAATTGTACCCGATCTACTGATCGTAGACCAGTCTCGTAGTTGATTCTTCGGCTGTTATTGATTCTTCTTGAAAGGATGCACTACGCCTGTCCTGGGATTGAATCTTGTTCAGTGAAGCGAAGAAGGGTCAGATTTTTACTCCCTTTTCTCGCTCTAAGAGCAGTGAAGTTGAACTCGAGCTGCGATGAGACATTAACTTATCTATATCAGTCAAAATAGGCGAAAAAAGGGTGCTTTGGCGTGATGCTAGTTTTCGAGAGCGAGCCCTTCATTAACTAAAATCACGTGGCTACAAAAATCCTAGGGAAAACTCAACTTCTTTGTAGGTTTTCTGAGCGCGAGATTGCACTGGGTCATTAATGAATTCATACAAAAGGGGAAAGGATTAGTTCGGCTGGCTACATTGGCCAAGCCTGACCCCTTTCCTTTCCACCACCGAGTTCATCACCAGCAGAGAGCGTATAGGAGATTCAGGCAGTGCCCCTGACTCTAACAAGTAAGCAAGTAAACTACCTTGTATTTTTTCTTTTTTCAATGTCAATGCTTCGGGTACTACTAGGCACAACATAGTGAGAAGTCGTTCTGCTAGCCCGGGCCCTTGTGCTATCAATACGAAGGAGCTCTTTCCCTGGTAGAGTGAAAGTCTTTATGATACAGTCTTTATGAGCAGCATACCTGTGAGAGCCCTGACGATAGATTGATTGAGAAAGTGGGATTGGATTTCCGATGACAGATAGATGACGACATCTTCTCTCTTTTCTTCCCCTTACAAAAAGCAGAGAAAGAAGAAAGGGATTGAAGACCAAGAGCCCTTGCCTTCTTTCGGTCTGTCTATTCCAGTAGTTTCATAGTTCGAGCCTTGAAACTGTAGCCTCTTCAAGCTATCCAATAGCGAATCTATCATCTGGAATCCTCAGTCTTGTTGGTAGCCCGTACTTTTCCAGTCTCAGGGAGGGATTCAGATCAAACCGATTCCACAACAGGGGAAAGACTTCCTATTCCAAGGAGGTGGGAAGGACTTTCAGCCCAGACTCCTTATTAGCAGTAGGTTCAATTCCTTCTTTTCTCCAAAGAATGGAGGGTCGACCTCAAAAATCCAATCTACAGCGGCCCAACCAGGATTTGCACCTTCTCTGTCCTATGTCTAAACTCCAATCAACAACTAACTCGGCTCTAATGGCTTTAACTGATCATCTCATATGTCCCGTCTATAGGAATCATCCTAAGGATAGACATACACCAGCCATAAGAAACAAGCAACAAAGCTTGCTGAAAAGCAAAAGGTCTTGTCAGAGCCTTGCCTGCACCCTCTATTTGAAAAGCCAACCTTCCTGGGCAGAAAGAGAGCATCTGTTCATCATCTGTAGTAGACACAGACATAGGACCAACAAGTTGTCGACATTTGGAATAACCAAACATCAACAGCTCGTGGAGAACCCATGCCTGATAACAATATCGTGAACTTAGTATACTTTCGTATAAATTGACCAAGGAAACGACATGTAGTCAGGTCTTGTCAGAGCCTTTATCGGGTGAGAGGGTTGAGAGCCAGTTAAGCCAATAGCATATCTAGCAGCAGCTTCAGTAGCATTAGCTACATCAGTAGATCATTGATTAGCATACCTCCTCTGAATCGTCTACGTGGCCCCCTAATTTCTACTACTATGAATTCTAGTTAATCCAGTAATGCAGACAGCCCTGACTCTCTTAAAGAGCAGGAGGTTTAGCGTCAACTCATTCAATGAATGTTGTTTCATTCACCACGCGGCTGAATCCTACTCTGTATTTTCCAGCAATGGAATGGGACAGTCATTTGTCTAAAGAGAAATGGCCGTATAGCGGCTCTCTCTCATAACAGAAGGAAAGCAAGAAAAGGTTCCGAAGTGAAGTAAGTTCGCCTAGTCTGAGGTTTGAGCACCTTCGCTGTCACCTCTTTCCGACGCTAAGCGCAAAAGGCACTCAACTCACATCAAGCAAACAAAGGCGGGAAACGAGGGTTTATGGTAAGGAAATGGCAAAGCCAAGCTTACTGAATTGAATCTTTGAGTTTGCCAGTGGAATCTGTCCCAGCTAACTAAGAAAGACTCGTCCTTGAATCTAATCCGAATTTCTTGAGCTTCAGCCGTGTTTTGTGTCTAAACCTAACCCACCATGTTGGCGGCGGAATATCGTCTTATACGAATCTATAGATCTCCGTTGCCTTTACATCCACACGTGGGACAGAAGGTTGTGCGCTTTCTTTCACATAACATAATGTTGCAAGCAGGGATCGGGCTTCTGGAACTTATCAATCTTTGTCTCGTAGCCCCTCTCCCCTGTTCACTTCTGCGACTTGAACCCGGGAGCCGATATCTGCACCTTGTCCATCAGTTAGAGAAGTTTGAGAATCGTCTAGGAGTCCTTCGGGGACCTTTGAAGGAATCAAGATGGATATGTCCATCATCCAGAAGATAGAAGCAACACATCTCAAATATGGGAGGATCGGTCCTAGAGTACAGAGTGCGTCTCCTCGAGTCTGCGTATGGGATAATCTCGGTAGACTAGCAAAGGCGCTTACATAGACTCCTGTATCTGATCCCCCTCTTCCAGAGATGGAAAAGCTGATCAAACTCCATGAAGAATTGATGTTCGTTTTCCAGTACAATCTTCATTGGATGGTGGGATCTGTCTTGAGGAATCTACAAGCGGCTAGTGAATTGGCTAATGAGAAAGCTAAAATGAATGAATGGAGGGCCAGCTCTATTGGAATCAAAAATGCTGTATGGCGCCCCTCTGACTGGTTCTATTTGCGGTTGAGTTGGAGAGCCTAATGCTTCTCTTATTCCTATCTTTCTCACGTCTTCTATGAGAATCTTTGCGTTCAATCACAGATCCTGGCACTCCGACTAATCCTATTCTATTACCCCCGGGTCCTAGGTATTCTCACCAAAAGAATTGACCAGCTAGACTAGTGGAGCTGCACTCATAATGCCTGAACCCCCTTGAGGTGAAAAGGCCCCGCCCATCAACTTCTGTAATGGAAGCTTCGGCCACTTCCTGTTTCATAGCCTACGGCTAGCTTGTCCCTTTAGAAGAAGTGTTTTGACACAGACAGGCAGACTTGCAAGACTCGCTCCTGACGAGCAATTTGTCCGACGACAGAGAGAACTTCAAAACGCTAATGCCAAAGGTGCGTACCTAAAAGGTGAAAAAAGTCTGAAGAATTTCACTTTGAAAGAAAGACCATAACTCGCAAGCTATTCAGGAGCCTTCCACTCTTGCTCTCGTATTTAGAGTCCCGGCCAATACCGGGTAGGACAGTCCAAGCGAGACCTGACTATGACGAAAAGGATTCCTTTTGAGTTCCCAAATCCACAATTCTATTCTTTCTCCATTCTGAAAAAGGAGTAGATGGGGGGCATCTAATGTGTAAGCCACCCACCTGTGGGAAGTTGAAGTAGCCACGCCTTTGTGGGAGAAGGGCAGAGAATCCGATGCGGTTACCCGGAATCAGTACCAAGTTCAGTTGACCTGGAATCGGTGTACCAGGTCAAGCCAATTTCAAGTTCAGCTTTAAGAAAAAGACGTTTCACTTTTGATTGAAAATGCAGACGGATTCTCTCCTTGGCAAAGGGAATCCTATAGGGAATCTTCCTCCGGTTGGAAGGTTTTAGTCTATCAGTCAGTCTTCTTCAATGGATAAGATTCAAAGGGCTTGACTGCACTCGACTAGGGCGAATCCCAGGGCTCCCATCGTGACACTTCCTTGAAGAAAGCCGTACTCCCATCAGCAGTAGATCAAGAAGTTCAGGCTAGTGACATCATCTATCGGCTATTGGCCTTTGTGAAAGCTTCTCCTCAATATGTTTGATCCCTTTACAAGCCTTTCTCTTCGTCAATGATTATGGGTCGCTCCTGTCTTGTAGTTCGATACACTACTATAAGGCCAGTTGCCTATACAGCATCTTGAGTTTATAGTACAGTCAGCTTTGGTTATCGCTATACCCTCTCTAGACAAACGATTTGATTCAAGCCACTCCACTACTGACTGGTACAGTAGCATCCTGCCTTAATAATCGTATAGGCACCCGGGAACCCTACTCAGTAAAGAAGGGGACTCCCTAAACGAGACTGCTAGCTGGTATGGGGAGACTAGCTTTGCTTTCTAGTCAAATATGCCCTCTCCGTCTTACTATAAATAGAGGAGAAGACAGTATGAATGGAAAAAAGGGTTCAGCATATAGGTAAACTAGTATGAGTATTTATATACGCAATGAATTGGTTTGTCTTCAGTGTACCCGGGTTTTCAAGCGTCAGTCTCACTCGCTCGCTGTGCCCACGTATCTCTCCCTCAGGACTCAAGGCCAAGACTAAACCGACCTAATCTCCCAATCCTTGGAAGTTTGAGAGACGGGGTACACTCGTCTCTGCCTATCGGATGCCCCAATCTCGGAGCATCTTTCTGGTAGGGATCGGGGAATGAGCTTCACAACAAAGTAAAATATTGATCTATTTCCCTATTACCGGGGAAGCTGCGGTAAGAGCTTCATACCAGCACGAGTCCTGAACTCATAATTTATGCTAGCGAGGAGAAAGCAACTGGACCTCCAGGTCACTGGATTAGAGGGAGGCGGGCTAGACAGTACGTAGGATCTGCGGCCAAGGTTTCAGCTCTCCCGCGGGGAGATAAAGCGACGGGGCCTGAACTTCAGTTAAGCAGTGGAATCCCGCGCTACTAGCGACGAAGAGTGTAGCACTTTCTTGTGGAGGCGGAGGAAGAATGCCAGCCAAGTAGAACTTGAGGAGTTCTCCGCCTTAGAAGGAAGAGGATTAGGAGGAGGAGTTTAGTATGCTTTATCAGAGGAGTGAGAGGTTATGTAATTCGCTATGTGGAATTCCTTTTCTCAAAGTATGATTCCCGTCCTTTGTCGGAAAGGATATCCACTCTTGCAACAGTCGTAATCGGTCTTTCCTGTATTCAGGACTCGGGCTATATGCCCTCTTTTCGATAGTGAAAAGCTTTTGAAAGCTCTCGAATAGGCCTGATAAAGGGCACTAAACATGCGAGAAAATGCTCTCTTTTTAGGCCTAGGAGTTCATTCAACTATAACAAAGTCTAGAGCAGCGAATCCCTTATTATCTCCTCCTTCTGGTAACAGGAATCTGTCCAACCTCTATCGGTCATCTGGAAAGGGTCATCCCTTGCAATTCAATTGGGAAATGTTTCACGCAATAGCGTGAAAGAAGTCCTACTAAGCTAAAAAAGCAGATGAAGCATCGGGTCTTAGAGAATAATAAGATCACAGAGCACAGCAAACCGCTAAACCATGTGCGCGTGATTGCTCGCCTATCATGAGTTTGACTTGCGCTCTAAAGCTGTCTTTTTGAGGAAGACCGGAGAGAACCTTTATGACATTCTTGTGGATAAAGCAGTCGGTGAAGCTTTTTCTTATGTTGTTGAAGACTCCTTATCGGGAAACTCTGGCAAGGTCTATTATTCCTTTTTTTTAGTGGGTGCAGGCTTTATTGAAAGGCTCTCCGCCTCGTGGCATTATTGGGTTCGCTTGCAAACAACACTTCTCCTCTCGGCTCCCTTTGATCATTTTCGAAAGGGTTTGCCCGACTTACTTCATAGTTACACCTTTGTTGACCAGATCCCATGAGTGCTATTCAATGGCATGTCAGAGCTCCCCTCTCGTATCATGATTTGCCGCTTGATTCCGAAGACCAAACTTCCCTGTGATTTTTTGATTCGCATCGATAGAACCAGTTGTGTGCCACATACATGGCGCAAATCCCGAGCTTCCTGTTACCGATAGGCATCAATCCAAGTGAGGGATCTAACTCAGAGTTTCCCTCTGGACCTGAGAGAAGAGAAGGTTCGCGACCCGATCTCCTACACAGATTCTCAATCAATATGCATTGAATGAAGGAATTGGTCCATTCCCTGGCCAATATTGGGTAAGCCAAGGGTTGCGTTCACGGATCAAGTCATTTCATATATGATGTTCCCGATCCCGATGACCCGCATACTATGTCAATGAGCGCTAGGAGAAGGAAGGGGACAAGAGCACCGCTCACCTAGCTGGGGCTCTTGATCTCGTTGGTTGAGCGAGCGAGTCTTCCTCCTCAGAGCGATCCCCTATAGCTCACTCATCACCCGCCTCAGCAGGGATGATAGACTACCCCACCCCAACTGGATGCCTGACCCGATTCGGATTGAGGGACCGGCCTCCAACCTTATTCATTCTTTGAGGGCGAGTGACTTCGCGCCTCTCACGCTGCTTCATTCTCCCTCGAAAATTCTCAATTCCCTCGGGATTAGCAGAAAGGCTTTTTGGTCATTTCCGGTAACCTGGTAGATCTACTGAACCTTTTCCGGAAGGTCGGACTGATTTTTTCTTTGTTTGGTTCGTTCGATACCATAACCTCGATGGTTATGTAGCTTCTATGCAGGTTCACCCATGATAGAAGAAGATTGTATGTCGATTTTAGCAACTCAATGCCTTAAGCCACCCTTCTAGCTCAGCGGTAGAGCTGTCAGTACTTAACTGACTGGTCGTAGGTTCAAATCCTACTTAGGGTTTTTTTCATTCATTCTTGAATTCGAAATTCAAGTGAAAACTGATTCCGAGCCCTACGCATTCTCAATTGTGTCAGAAAGCTTTATTAGCATCCCAAGCTTCAGCCACCTCACCCTGGACTTTGCTTAATAAAAGCTCTCCTCTGCTATACTCAGAAAACTTTTTCCCAAAAAACTTTAGAGTATGAATAATCGGATCAGCAACCAATCATTTCTGGACATTGAAAAGCTGTTCTCTTGCCTGAGACCTACCTTTCTAATCAAAAGAAGAGATCCAGTGCTCTAAGCTAGTGAATATGAGACTAGTGCCATACTTCCCGGACATGTGGACATGAAAATGAAAAAGATCTTTCTCGAGAGAAGGGTTCACTGACAGGTATACAAGAAAGATCGACCTTTCTTTCGACTGAATTCTCACATTTGAGTTTACGGTCCGGTATAGGCTCTCCTACATTCGATTTTTTGAACAAAAGAAAGATTTGTAGATATGTCTATTTTGCTGGTTTACCAATTGATGGACTTCACTAACCTGCCGTACTGATTCGGCAGCTCGATTGAAATATTGAGAAGATTGAGTTCGTCCTGCACCTCCTGGTGTGCTGCTTCCTGCCACTACTTTTTGAGCCTCCCACTCCTCTATTGGTTGAATTCATATTCAAGAGTAAAATTCCACTTTCATTTGGATTCCTCTACGATATTCCATATAGACCAGACAGATGACCTTCACTCCGGGCAGGAAATGATCTATTGAATAGAGAGAACTCCACCTCTGGCGAGGATACAACATATTGAAATCAAGGAAATTTTTGATCTCTCCCATTAGACAGATCAAGGGCACCGGGCATGGGATAGGCAGACAGGAGAGCGGATTTGACCGGGCAGACCAGATGAGCGAGATTGATTGAAAGCTCCCAGCGCTGTGCCAACTTGCGTACAAGATTGATATATGGATTGGAGACTCTAGTCAAATCCTCTTCATCAGTCCTTTCTTTCGTACAGGCTATTCAAGGTCTATTTTCTTTCTTGCTTATGCGGTACTTCGACCGCTAAGCCTCGCTTATGCACCGAGAAAGATCGTCGATAGGAAAGCTCTGTTACGCACCAACGCCTTCATTTGACGGACGCGACGATGATAGCTACGAAATGTGCCGAGCCTATGTCCTTCCCAATCTCAGGGACAGTGTAGAGCGAACTGACCCGATTCTTCCCGAATCTTTTCAGACAAGGAGGGAACAACATCCCGGTCCGATGTTGGTTTTCCAACCCGACAGGACAGTCTTCCCAAGCGCCCGACTCAACGAGAATATAGCCTCATAGCTGGCACGGCGAAGCGTATCGTCCCCTATCTTTATTGCACCCCGGACACCCAATCGATCGTTCCCCGATTGACACCTGACAGCCCTGAGTTCTACCCGATCATCCCCAGATATAGATGCGTCACACAAGTCACTCTCTCCTGATCCGCGACCGTGACTGAAAGCAGTTTCTTAGGCGGCTGTGCCAAGCTGAGTTGAAATTGAAAAAGGGACGGGAAGAGAAAGACTTTTTTCTCCGGCGAGCTTCCTCGATCAAGTTTGGAAAGCAGGAACCGCAAATCACAGTGACTAGGGCAAGCATCCTTTCTTTCATATGCGAGTTCTCTCTGTGAGAAGCTTCTCGCTGTCCCTGATGCCCCTCAAGATCGAACCATACCACTAGGGAGCCTCGATACCTCGACGATACCTTGAGATGATAGAATAGCAGAGTAGGGGAGAAAAGAGGAAGGGGATAGGGAAGGAAGTGCAAAGAGAGGTAATCGGAAGGAGAGCTATCGATCTTGAGAGATCAGGGGAGTGTATCGCGGACCCTGAGTTGAGTAACCACCGCCAAACAATCTCTCATCCAGCGGTGAACAACCAATTCGACGTTGCGTTGATTATTCAATGAGTTGATCGTGGCACGAAAATACCTAAGGATTGGGGTAACCAGGCCGGGCGGCAGACACTGAAATGAAAGAGCTCCTTTTGAGTCTTCCTTGATCTAAGAGAAGAAAATCTCATCCTTCCCTGCCCTCAGTTTACGCCAGGAGCCTCCATCTCAGAAGTATCAACCGATGAAACGAAGTCGAATAGGTCAACACCCCCTTCCTTCTGTGAAACATTCTTGATTTCAGCCAAAGAAGTGGTTTGACTCAAAAGCCGAGTAAAGCTCCGCAGCATCAGCCGACGAAACAACGGCTCTGGTTTATCCCTCCTAGCCAACGGATTCAGTTTATCCTGAACCAACAGATCTCATTTCTCTCGAATCACCAACAGCACCTGTTTATCCCGGACCACCAGGAATCGAAGAATCATTCCATTCTCCACCCCTTTCGAATGAAAAAGTGTGAACCCATAGGATCAATTTCCAGTGTTTGCCGATTCCTTTTCTACTGATTGCTTCTATTACTGACTTATATGACGATTCGGATTATCGGTGCCTAAACTCAAAGGTCTCTTGCTTGCTTGGCTAGCTAGTTTGGTGGGGAGCTCTCTCTTGCTCTGCTTCTCGCGCTATCGCCTCTTTAGTGCTATTGCAAAGGGTGCGTGGTGCCTATGGCTCCTAGCCCCCTTTGCGCTTATTGATAGAGATAGAGGCGATACATACGGCTTTTTGGCCTATGCTGGCTTCGTCACAAATACACGAATCCACACTAACGTACATACTGCTAACTACACACTACTAAAAGAAAGAACTTGTTGGCAGGGACATGAAATCACATTTGGGAATGATCTTTTCCACATGGCACGAAGGCAGCACCGATATGCATCGATTGCCGCCGAAGAGCCTACTACCTAATAGCGCCCCATGGCCTCTGTTGAAAAGTCAGGACTTGTTGTCTCTGTTGCCTTTCTTTCGGCTTATGGTTATATACCCACCTAACTTGCTAGCTTATAGCTTTGAATTAGCTTCAATCACAATTAGTTGTGGAATTTCCATTCTATTTCATTCCCCTTACTACACCCTCCGCCGCCCATGCAAAAACATAGTTGTTTGCATCGCTCATATCTGAAGCAAAAACGGCTTTTGATCGGGTCTCATAGCCCCTGTGACCATCATTAATCAATGCGCGTTAAAGGCTCTTCGCCCTTTTGAAAAGAAAGAATTGAAAGATTCTGACCCCGCCCTTGGCTACTTTGCCCTCTTCCTTTCTTCAGCCCACTTATCTCTTCCCACCCTAGCCCTGGTTCAAATCCAAACCATTCTGTCACCCTTGAAAAGGAATTCCTTTTCTGCTTCTTGGCTTATGCTTCAGTGGCAGCTTCCTCATCTGCCTCGTTCGTTTCAAAAGACTCGGTATCGGCTTTAGCTGGCTAGCCTTCTCTTCAATCGGCAAAATCCGAGACATACGCAGAGTACGCTTTCACGCGACTAGCGAAGTCCACCTTGACTATGTTATCTTATTACGATCCGTCCAATACAAATCTATCAAGTTGTTGAGCTGGACTATCATTTTGTTCGAGAAAGGCTGAGACCTTAGACCATCCCTATGACACTTCGGATAGAAAGCCAAAAGCAGTGAGCTTACGAGGTACCGATCAAATAGTACTGGCTTCAGGACAGGAGTTCTCCGGAAGTAGTCTTTTATTCCCTCCGCTGGGACGACGAACGCACTGGTGAAGGCACGGTTATTAGCCAATCACCCGGCATAGACGAAAGTTGAGGAACGGTCTCCTCCCCCGTCTTGGTATCCCTGATTCAAACTGGCAGAAGGGATTCCTCTGACGCTAGAAGATTCAGCGATTTCTTCATCTGACGTGGCGATGGCAATTGTGGAAGGAGCTAGGCTTCCTCTGGATATCCAAAAGGTTGCCTACTATGAACCCTTGGAGGAGCTCTATGGAGAGTATTGTCAGGCTTTGGCTAAGGTCAGTTGTCTTAGCCTTGAATCACTCTGCTTTCTAATAGCGGTTTTCTGGAACTGACTGTTTCTTTTCTTGGCATTTTTTCTGTACTTCGTTTGATATGAATCTCTGCCTGAAGAGCGCTCAAGCCAAGATCAGGGAACTGAGCAATGAGAGGAATGCTTGCGACCATGAGATCGGTCTCCTTCAGAGGGATATATCTGAAGCCGAGGAGAACTTGCGCCTGGCCAGGCTGGGGTGGAATGATATGCTGAGCCGTGTCAAGTACGCAGAAGAGAGGGCAAATGGCGCTGAGAAGAGAATCGAGGAGGAAGAGAAGACGATTCGTAGCATCTCATCTATCTAGTAATTTGACAGAAGAAGCTGCAAGGCAAGAATAGGTTGTTTTCATCAATAGTCTCAGGAATATGCCCAGAAGGAGCTGTCCTGTTCCTTTTAGTACAAATAGGCTGTTAGCCAGAATAGGGCAACCACGGACGGAGAACAAGCTGGGGAAGGCGACGGTTGCTGCCCATTGCTTTGCGACTCAAGGTTCTCCTGTGGACAGCTTGGGCCTGCCCTGCCCCTACGATGGTGACACACGTGGATATCTCGCTTCTCCGGGGGACCCACTCCTACGCGCCTTCGTCTCTCTGGGTTGTGGTAAACGGGATACCTGTGTACTGGTCTTGGGTGCGGTCAAGTTGGGGGAAAAAAGGGTAAGTACACAAGTCCTCAAATCTGATCTTGGTTGGGGGGGTATCCAATTCATACGAATGGATGATTTCCCAATCGATTTGAACTGAAGGGATGCGATTCTGATTCTACAATCTGTGGTTCTGCTCTCCCAAAGCGCAGTGCTTTCTTTCCGCTTGGTATATACCTTCCTTCTTTTGAATTCCATACCCCTCGTTTCGTTTACCCATTCACTTTGTGGGCTTTCACTCGCAATATCCGTTGAACAACAAACGAAATACTAATCCAACCGTGCCGCTAGTGCTGAAGTCAAGGGAAGCTCATCGCCATGAATGCACCAGCACTAGAGGGCATCGTATCTGCCAAGGGAAAGGCCGGCGGAAGGATGGAAAGCCATTCTTTCTCAAGTGAGTGATTGCTCCCCAACCCATCACATTCATAGGAGATGACCTAAACCGTGTGACGTTGCCACATGTAGACCCCCTATACGTGTCTTCCTATGTCAATGATTGTCGGGTCAAGAGAGTTCTAGTAGATGGCGGGGCAAGCGTTCCCATTTTCCACCCTGATGTCGGAGTGGGACTCGAGACCTCTTCGCCCCTTGCATCAAATTTGAGGATATGATGGGACCGCCAACCGACAGACTCCCGGCTGAACTATATGCCTAGAGCTTCCAGTGGGACCTCTCAAAAACCATCCCTTATCCATGTCGCTAATATCCTCTTGCATCTTTCAACCTAAACGCGTCATTTCATCCTCTTTCTATCTAGAAGCAATGCCGGGGGGAAGAGCATGACTTGGTAAGAAAGAGTCAGTTCCCCATTGCATGATGAGGGAGGTCTTTCTTTTCTTCTTCATTTATTGGCGGTACCCTACTTATAGGAAGATGATCTGCCCGAACCGAAGCTGGGTAAGCAATTGAAAGAAGTCAGTCTGAGTAGAGTCCGCTTCGAGTGTAGGTGTCCGAGTCTGTGGGAGACTCCAACTCTTTCTGTTCAATACTGGGGCAAAAGTATGCTACCTATTTATAAGAAGATAGATGAGGGGAGTCAAAGAGTTTCTATTGATTGGATTGAAGGTAAATGATTGATCGTGAATTGACTGGTGGATTGACGGCATTCATTTCTCATTACTGCCTGAATCACGGCTATTCTTCCAGTGTCAAATCCTATCCCTATTGGTTCCTTCGCTCAATCCTCAACCTAGCCAAGCGTCAAGTTCGCTGACATTACTTCTGGTATTTTTCGCTTTTTCCTGAAACATGGGCATGCCTTATCACTATTCAAAGATGGAAGCCTACTTTCATCGCAGCATCTTTAGTGGCCAAACTGAAAAGCCGTATCTTCTTTTGTCGATCCAAAAGCCTCATCATCGGAAGCTATATCGCCCGACATCCGTTTTTGCCAAAATCCATTTTCGTGGTGAGTGGAGGGAGATTAGACGGGAAGAAGGTGAAAGCTATTAGAAAGCGAGTCAAGGTTTCAAAAGAAAGGAGTGTATCAGGCGGATCAAGCTTCAAAACTACAGCGGTCGCTAGAACCCTCTCGCTGACTGGGAAACCGTATGAGAGGGGCTAGTACGCGGTATACACTGCGACGTCGACGCCATACGGGGGACTTGAAGTTCTGAGGGTGTTTGGCTTTCCCGATTGGGCAATCCTGGCTGGGAAATAGTATTGGAAAGGGCCGGGACCAGGAGCTGGGTATTCCCCAGGCAGTGTTCCTGCGCTAGGCGACGAGGGGAAGAAACAATCCTTTCTCTCTTTGCCATCCCTGACTTTCTGACCTTTCTTTGCCAAACCCTGCTGAGCCTGGTATTCCTCACGAAAAACGGTCTCAAAGGCCGGAATTAGGCGATTCTACCAGTGTTCGGGCGGTTTTCCCCCTCAGAACCCCCGGAGGCTGAGACTGAGCTGGTGCCCCGCCCTCGCTCCCGATAGCCTTGGAGGGGGGCTTCTCTCAGATCACAAGGAATAGAATCAGTGAAGCAGGCCTTAGCTAGATCAAGGTCCTGATAATCGGTGTACCAAAAGTCCCTCTTTTCTAGAAGCTTGTGAAATCAGAGAGGTCTTTTCCCATGTTTTTTCGGGGCAACTCCCCACTCTTTCCCTTCCAAAAGAATTGGATTTTTTTGTCTCAACCCCCTCCCCGCGTGGGGGGGTGGTGGCGCAGGGTTCACTGAAATCAGTCCTAAAAAGAATGCCGTCACGTCGTCCTTTTCATCCTTTTCTTTCTTCTCGCCTCCCTGTTTCTGTGCCCCGTCCGCCTGTTCTTTCCCGCGCTTGTACGCTAGTTGATGTTTTTATTGAAACTCTGGCTGGATGTTCTGTATGCTTATTGGGCCTCCGAGTGTTCTTGGTCTTCTGTGAAGTTGAACGGTCAGGTGGGTTCTAGTGATTGATCTTCCGAGGAGCTGCGCTTAATCAAGGAGAGGGTTGGCTTCTGTGTTTATTGGCTTTCTCCCTTGCGCTGTGTCACTACCCCGCGGTATGCGGATACTCGGTCAAAGAATCTGCCTATTGACACATTGGGAGAAGAGAATTCTCTTGTAATCCATGCATCTTTTGGTCGTCCTTGATTTTTCTTTGTTTTGGAACCAGAAAGAAAGGATGCCCTTCTTCTCCGGTCGTTAGGCTGGCTGCTGAATGGTATGATGCCTCATTCTCCCTCTGTGTTCCGCGGCTGCCTCTTCCTCATTTTTGCAGATGCCGCTGGTTCGGTTAGGGACCGCTTGCGTGAAGCGAACGACTCAAAGCCGAAGTGGAATGACCATTGTAGTTTTGAAATGCTGAAGCTTGAGGGTACAGATCACTCCTCCCCCGAGGAAACTAGTTATACTATTTTGATCCAGGGAATGGTTGGGTGAGAGAAGCCACTTTCCAGGTCCAGATACGGGAGCTCTTTGATGAAGCCCTCAGCCTTTTGCTTCCCTTTTTCATTCATGGTAGTTACGGCGAGTTGTGTGTCAATTGTTGGTTTTGACCCAGTTCAGAGAGTAGGAGCCTTGCTCACTTTCCTTGCTTTTCTTTCATCTGGCTAGTCCCTGTTATTTGCGGTTCCTTGGGACTCTTGTCAGTGGGTTGCTGAATTCCTTCTCCCTTCAAGACCCTTCCATCCTTTGCGGAGGTACTGGTCCCAGGACTCCCGAGTTCCTTTTGGGTCGAATCAAGCTGACCCCTCAGCATATTCTTGGGCAGTGAAGAAGCTGCTCCATCTTCGCTTGCCGTAGGCCGGATCAGCAATTGCAGGCTCCTCTTGGTAAAGAAGTGCTTCAAAGGAATTCGTACTAGAGCTGGAGCCCAAGCTCAACTTAGTATGGCTTGGTGCTTTGCTTGCAGATTGCGATTTTCGGGTCCTACGCACTTCTTTCCACTCAGAAGTTTGTTTGTAGAGCATCTGGCCTTCCACTCCCGTGAGCCTCCGGGGTACTCATGGGTGAGAGGGTGGCTTCCGTTGTCCCACCATTCACTAAGGGGTGATCTCGAACAGCTTCTAGGCTGGTTTCTGCAACACTAGTAGGCTCCGGCGTGGCTGACATTCTCTTTCCTTGTGGCCAAACAATCCACAAAAGGAAGACATTTTTTGCTTCCAGTCATAGGTGACTTGGATTTCATCTTGCTTCCGTCAGAGGCTTTCCGCTTTGATAGAGTCAGGGAACCCGAAAGTAGATTCTACTTCAATGCACACTCTGCTGGCATATGCTCCCCTGGATCCCTTCGCTGTGGATTCGTCGATGTACAATGGTTTGCCCGCCCATAGTACTTGCCAAGAAACGGAACATTTCCGCAGACCAGAATTGCAGTGGAAGATCATGGAATCGAACCCATATGGGTATCGATTCTCGCTTATCCTTCTCCAGTTGGTCTGGACCATCTTCTTAGGATAATAGGTTTCACCATGGACCTCCTTCAAAGAGCTTTCTGCAGATCTTTGTCGCAGGAGAATCGGAACAATCAGAACCCATTTCCGCGAGGAAGGACTTCCGACGTGAGTATCCGGTCTTCTGCCTGAGAGGGAGCTGCACGGAAGAAATCCCCCCACCCAGGACTGAGCAGTTGATGCAACCTTTGCGGGACCCAAAGGCCTTGGAGGGCCTCTAGAACGACCCCTCGAGCGACCTCTCTCCTTCCTTTCTCCGGACATGGTTTTGGAATCCATCCAATCTTTCGTGACCTGTGAGAGTCAATAGTGAATCACTGAGCAAGCGAGTGGGGAGTCCAATCCAATTGGATGAGCATAAAGCTCAGCTTCCAAAGGGGTCCTATGCAAGGGTT